GAAATCAAAAACAAATATTTGTGAACAATGTGGATATCATTTGAAAATGAGTAGTTCAGATAGAATCGAACTTTCGATCGATCCCGGTACTTGGCATCCTATGGATGAAGACATGGTCTCTCTGGATCCCATTGGATTTCATTCGGAGGAGGAGCCTTATAAAGATCGTATTGATTCTTATCAAAGAAAGACAGGATTAACTGAGGCTGTTCAAACAGGCATAGGTCAACTAAATGGTATTCCCGTAGCAATTGGGGTTATGGATTTTCAGTTTATGGGGGGTAGTATGGGATCCGTAGTCGGGGAGAAAATCACCCGTTTGGTTGAGTACGCTACCGATCAATTTCTACCTCTTATTATAGTGTGCGCTTCCGGGGGGGCACGCATGCAAGAAGGAAGTTTGAGCTTGATGCAAATGGCTAAAATATCGTCTGCTTTATATGATTATCAATCAAATAAAAAGTTATTTTATGTATCAATCCTTACATCTCCTACTACTGGTGGGGTAACAGCTAGTTTTGGTATGTTGGGAGATATCATTATTGCTGAACCCAATTCCTATATTGCATTTGCGGGTAAAAGAGTAATTGAACAAACATTGAATAAAACAGTACCTGAAGGTTCACAAGCGGCTGAATATTTATTCCAGAAGGGCTTATTTGACTTAATTGTACCACGTAATCCTTTAAAAAGCGTTCTGAGTGAGTTATTTAAGCTCCACGCTTTCTTTCCTTTGAATTAAAATTCAATCAAGTAGAGCACACAAAATTCAATTAGTTTATTTGTAGCAAACAAGTAGTTAGTTTATAAGAATCAAAGTAAATAAGAATGGAGTTTTCTTTGATGACCTAAGATCTAATTGTAGAAAGAATAAAAAGTTGCGGATAACTCTTTTTTTTACCTAGAATCCCGATTACTAATTAAGAAGTCTCTATCAACAAGATAAAAGAGTGAATTCTTCCTTTCGTGAAATTAGGCAAATAAAATGAATTTCGTCTTATGTCTTATGTATATAATCAAATAGAGAAAAGATAGATATATAGTTTTTTATCTTTCTCTATCTCCCGAAAATCCCATTTTCACTAAAAATTCCTGTTGGGTCGCATTCTAACGAATCTTTCGATAATCTGTAAGAAACTCTTTCTTTATTAAAAATTCGAAGACAAGAACAAAAGACAAAGAAATGAAGAAAAATAATAAAGTGAATTATAATACATATCTTTCATGTAGAAAGATGAATAAGTCCATTTATTTAGTTCTACATTCCTTGGACTTATTCTATATACTCACTTAGATATATAGATACTTATTTCTATACTAAGAATTTGAAATTTAATTAATTAATAATAATTACAATTCTTAATTATAATTATTATAAGATATTTATTTTTTATAAAAAATAAATAATAGCAGGTACAAATAGTAAATCGAGGTACCCATTTTATGACAACTTTCAATTTCCCCTCTATTTTTGTGCCTTTAGTAGGCCTAGTATTTCCGGCAATTGCAATGGCTTCTTTATCTCTTCATGTTCAAAAAAACAAGATTGTTTAGATCTGATGGGACCCAATCTCATCCGTTTTTTTTTTCAAAACTTAGACTTGTAGCATAACACAGATATCTATTTCGAAAAATATGGTCTAACGTGTAATTTCCGCCGAACATAAAGGAAAAAGTTCTTATGCCTGCAGAAAAGGATCTATGGGTAAATGAATTCTAGCTAGTTTCAAATAGATCAGGATCGCTGGATGGCTAAAATGTAAAGTCGGTGGATCTATAGGTATATCAATATGTATAGTGGGCTCATATGAAGGGTATGTTATTATTTTAGATCTAACCAATTTGATGAATTACTCCTAAAGGTTCACATCAAACTAGTGCTAGTTCACATCAAACTAGTGCTAGTTGATGAGAGTTACTTCGGAAACAAAAAAAAGTAAAGTCAAATTCATTTGGGGTATTCTCTCAATTCCAATAAAATGCAATCAGATCAAGTATGAGTTGGCGATCAGAAGATATATGGATAGAACTTATAACGGGGTCTCGAAAACTAAGTAATTTATGCTGGGCCCTTATCCTTTTTTTAGGTTCATTAGGATTCTTATTGGTTGGAACTTCCAGTTATCTTGGTAGAAATTTGATATCTTTTTTTCCGTCTCAGCAAATCATTTTTTTTCCACAAGGGATCGTGATGTCTTTCTACGGGATCGCGGGTCTCTTTATTAGTTCCTATTTGTGGTGCACAATTTCCTGGAATGTAGGTAGTGGTTATGATCGATTCGATAGAAAGGAAGGGATAGTGTGTATTTTTCGTTGGGGATTTCCTGGAAAAAATCGTCGCATATTCCTCCGATTCCTTATAAAAGATATTCAGTCCGTTAGAATAGAAGTTAAAGAGGGTATTTATGCTCGTCGTGTCCTTTATATGGATATCAGAGGCCAGGGGGCCATTCCCTTGACCCGTACTGATGAGAATTTGACTCCACGAGAAATTGAACAA